TTTTTATCATATTTCTTTTATTTAGGTGAGCTAACTAAATATAAATTAAATACTAAAAAAAAAATTCAAAGGTTCATTGATATTTTCAAATTTTGAAGATAACTTTTCGGATGAGCTGAGCCAATAGGATGAAATCAAAAGAGTTTCGCATCATGAACTATGTACCGCGCACATCACTTCGGTAGTACCATTTTTTGAACTGGCGGAGACACAAACAAATAAAAAAAAAAAATAAGAGGAAACGGAATGGAATTCTTTTCTCTACTTTTAAAAATAAAAGTACACAAGACCCATCCTTTCTTTTGTCTGTTTTATATACATAAAACAGAATTAGTAAGGGGTATATCTCCGACACTTAGATGGATAAGGTTGTATCCTCACTAGAATAATGAAATAATACTGAATATGTATGTCGACCGATATCAATTAATTTGTAGAATTTGTAGAATATATACTCATACAAATTATTCGTGCTCATACAAATTATTCATGTGCCAGGAACCAGATTTGAACTGGTGACACGAGGATTTTCAGTCCTCTGCTCTACCAGCTGAGCTATCCCGACCATTCATGACGCATCATCCTCACTTTATTTTAGTTTATTTTAATAGAGGACTTGGGTCAATGTCAATTAAAAAAACTAAAAGCTATTACAAAGTAATATATGGGCTCCATTCGAATTTCTTGTATTTTCAAAAAGAAAACTTTGTACAATACAGTACAAATAATCATATGGATTGTTAATTATTTAAGTTTAATACATTGTTCAAAGATGTTCATTTGCATTTGAACATATATCATATATATCACACGCAAGACTTGTGGTGGGATAAGAAAAAAAAAATGTGTTTGTGAAAGTGTGAAAGAGTAGGGTGAGAATGACTTAAGAAGCATAGCAAATTTGGAGTTGCTAACAAAATGAGAAGATAAAGAATTAGGGAGACAAGCAGGTCTTTTTGGGGATAGAGGGACTTGAACCCTCACGATTTCTAAAGTCGACGGATTTTCCTCTTACTATAAATTTCATTGTTGTCGATATTGACATGTAAAACGGGACTCTATCTTTATTCTTATCCGATTAATCAATTCTTAAAAAGATCTATCAGACTATGATGGAGTGGATGATTTGATCTATGAATATTTGATTCTTTTTTTCAATTTTGATTTGGAATTGATTCAAAAAAATTCTTTTATTTTTCATATAAACATAGATATAAAAAAATTCTAGAACCGCTTGGAGTCGTCATTAATCATTTTTAATCATTTGGCGATAGTAGTTCAGGAAGTATACATATGGATATATGTTTCCCTTTCATCCTTTCCGAAGTTTCGATGGAAGGATTCCTTTACGAACATAATGTAGCCAACTCCATTTGTTAGAACAGCTTCCATTGAGTCTCTGCACCTATCCTTTATTTATTCTCGCGTTCTGAAACCCTTGTTTCTTTTCATAAAACGGGATTTGGCTCAGGATTGCCCATTTTTAATTCCAGGGTTTCTCTGAATTTGAAAGTTATCACTTGGTAGGTTTCCATACCAAGGCTCAATCCAATTAAGTCCGTAGCGTCTACCAATTTCGCCATATCCCCTTTTTTTGTGATGTGATTAGATCACATCATGATGCCATTTACCGTTTTTCGTGCATTTCCATTTATATTATGCTCGAACCGTTGAATTCATTCGATATTGATTCCTGTATTGAAAAGTATTTTCTCTATTTTGATTTTGTATCTATCTTCTTTCATCTCTATTGGAGGCCTTACTTCGTCCAATAAGAAATTCAATATAGATATAACATATATCTAGACCACATAACATATATATATTATATATATAAATAGATATTATACTTATACATGTCTCTATTTCTAGCATTTTCTGTGTGCAATTTTGAATACTTGAACGATCGATTCTTTTTTTTCGTCTTAGGTTTCGCCTTTCCGAATGAAACCAGAGTAATTTTTCATTATGATCTGGATTGTACTTTTCTTAGGACAGACCATAATAAATAATAAAAAAACGACAAAGGTCAATTTAGTAAAATTAATTTCAAATTTCATTAATAGCCATAACTAATCGAATGGATCGAATTAATAATTTACTTATTCCGTTAATTTCGAATTTTTTTTTTAATTCGATCCAATTTTTTATTTTATATTCTTATTCGTTTCTATAGTTGAATGTTTCTACATTTCGATCATATTTATTATGAAATAGCTAAGAATAAACAGTTAAGAGTAGTTTACTAAATTAGTATATGTGTACAATTTATGTTATGTGAGCCCGCTTAGCTCAGAGGTTAGAGCATCGCATTTGTAATGCGATGGTCATCGGTTCGATTCCGATAGCTGGCTTTTATCCATTTGTTTTATTTTTTAGATCATTAATAATATGAAATCAAAGTGAAAAGTCCCTTTGCCCTTTACAAAAGGTCAATGAGTCCTTTCTATTATTTTATAGAAACTTCCAATTAGGAATAAAAATGGGAGTGGAGGGATTTGGTCTCTGTAGAACAAATCAATCAAGAAAAGAGTCCTTCCTTATTTTTCTATTATTTCAAATTCTTTTTTATTTCTATAATACAATTATATATACACTATTTATATTTAATTATATATACACTATTTATATAACTATATTATATATAATAATACAATAAGGTTCGGATATTTATACAATTCCTCTAATTATTCTTTGTAATACTAATACTTCAGTAAATTTAGCTTTATTTATCATATTTTAGTTTAGTTTGAATTTTGGTTTATGAAATTTCATAAAAAAAAAAGGAGTCTTTATGTCGCGTTACAGAGGACCTCGTTTCAAAAAAATACGACGTTTGGGGGCTTTGCCAGGGCTAACTAGTAAAAAGCCTAGAGCCGGAAGCGATCTTCGAACTCAATCGCGCCCCGGCAAAAAATCGCAATATCGTATTCGTTTAGAAGAAAAACAAAAATTGCGCTTTCATTATGGTCTTACGGAACAACAATTGCTTAAATACGTTCGTATCGCCGGAAAAGCTAAAGGGTCAACAGGTCAAGTTTTACTACAATTACTTGAAATGCGTTTGGATAACATACTTTTTCGATTGGGTATGGCTTCGACTATTCCTCAAGCCCGCCAATTAGTTAACCATAGGCATATTTTAGTTAATGGTCGTATAGTAGATATACCAAGTTATCGATGCAAACCCAGAGATATTATTACGGTGAGAGATGAACAAAAATCGAAAGCTCTGATTCAAAATTATCTCGATTCATTCCCCCCCGAGGAATTACCAAAACATTTGACTCTTCAGCCATTCCAATATAAAGGATTAGTCAATCAAATAATAGATAGTAAATGGGTCGGTTTGAAAATAAATGAATTGCTAGTTGTAGAATATTACTCTCGTCAGACTTAAACCTAACTAAAATAACAAGGGTTAGGCCAATTTTGCCCCCCTTTTTCGCTTAAGTAAATCGACTAAGGTAAGTAAGTTAAGGGGTTTGGTCTGGGGATTTTTCTCTCATTCATGTATCTCTAAATCACTAGAGGATTTTCATTCCTTGTCCATTTTATCCAGTAATTTCCTACCAAAGAAATTAGGAATTTAGGAATAAAGAATCCATATCATATCAAAGAAAAGATACGGGCTAGCTCTTGTAGTATCCATTCTTATTTGATGCATTGTGACCACTAACATTGATGAATTAGGTAAAGGATACGGAAAGAGAGGGATTCGAACCCTCGGTAAACAAAAGTCTACATAGCAGTTCCAATGCTACGCCTTCAACCACTCGGCCATCTCTCCTACATAATGATTATGGCCCAAAAACCGAGCGAATAGTGAGTCATTCATATTCATTTTGTATAGGTATGTACATTCCATTTTCATAAAAATTCGAAAATCCCTTTCCAGTTTTAGATTTTTCAACAAGAATTCCTTACTTGAACCTCTTAACCGCTAGATTTATTCAAAATTCATGAAACGCCCCCGTATTTTTATATTTGATTGTATAGCGTATATCATATACACACAACACAAAAAAGCCGGTATTCCATTTTAATAATAGAATTATTGTTCTACTCTTTTTCCTCTTTGGAATCAAAACTTCTCGAATTATCCTAATCTTTAGGAGCAATTCGTTGATTCTTCAACTTCAATGAAATTGTAAGAGTTCTTTAAGAGTTCTTTCATTTTTTTAATTTTTATATTACTACATTTGGATTTGGATGAAATCTAATAGGATTCAAATAATTTTTTATTGGTTCCTGTCAAAAATAAAGAATTTGAGTAACAAGAGCGTCTTTTTGTTTTAATGAATCCGTTTTTACGTTATTTCGTACTGTACAATTCCTTTGTTTGTGGGATCTTTTTTTCACAAAAGGAAATAAAAAAACTTATAGAATGGATTAATACACCTATGTCTAGATCTGGGATAAATGGGAATTTTTTTGATAAAACCTTTTCAATTGTAGCCAATATCTTATTACGAATAATTCCGACAACTTCAGGAGAAAAAGAGGCATTCACCTATTACAGAGATGGTGCGATTTGATTATTATTTTAATATTATTTTTACCGCCCTCAATCTTAAAAGAAAGACAACATTATTATTTATTAATTATTCGGGATAGGAATAAAAAATTATTGAAAAAATCTACGCTTGTTGAAGGTGAAGTTTGTAAATAAAGCAATCCCTTCTGTCGTGTATCCCCGATTAATGCAGCCTCAGATGCTTCAATTGCCGATTCTAGAGTATTGAGCGAAAGGTTACGCCTATAGGTTAAGTTAACCTTACTCCACTAGTACCAATAGGAGGCATAGGGGAAGAAGCACTACTTCTAGGAATCAACACACGAAAACTTTGTTAGAAAGGATTCCCTTTACTTATCAGGATCGGGGCTAACAAGAATGGTTGGGACAACAAGCATCCATCTCGTTCGTATTTTGGATACCCGTATAACCATCGAAGACTGTTGAAGTGACTAATTCCTACAAATTTAAGGGCGTTGAAGACAAAGAAATTGTTGGGGTCGCCCTTGGTATCTAATATAATACCAACATGCTTGGTGTTAAGGAAAGGACTTTTCCAAAAAGGTTGGCTAGAGATTTCTTGTAAAAACACTAGCCCCGCTCAGTTTATAATGAGAATCTTTCAATCTTTTTTTCTTTGTTTTTCATTATGCACATAAAGGAGGAGCCGTATGAGGTGAAAATCTCATGTACGGTTCTGGAACGGCGATTCTTTGAATCGAAGACGACCGTAACGGATGTCGGCTCAATCCGAAGGAAATTATGCGGAAGCTTTACAGAATTATTATGAAGCTATGCGGCTGGAAATTGATCCTTATGATCGAAGTTATATACTCTATAACATAGGCCTTATCCATACAAGGAACGGAGAACATACAAAAGCTTTGGAATATTATTTTCGGGCACTAGAGCGAAACCCGTTCTTACCCCAAGCTTTTAATAATATGGCCGTGATCTGTCATTACGTGCGACTATCTCCACTATAGAAATAAAAAAGGGGGAAAGAAAGAATAAATCCGTTAATACATATTATAAAAAAGGTAGGCTTTCTACATATGTATCGTTCAAAACAACGATTTTTATCAGCTGTAGCAAAGAAATAAACTTCATAAAAGTCGAAATATTAATATGAAGAAATAGGTATGCCTAAATACTTTATTCTATGGATAAAAGATCTAATTGATATAGGAAGCACCGTAAAGATCAATTCGCGAGGTTTTGGTCCGATACATACAATAACAACTGCTTACTTATGTCATGATATGAGATAAAAGTTAGGAATCAACTTATGTAATAAAGTGGATCCCCTAAGGTATTGAGCAGCGGTGTAGCATCAGATCCCAAAGATAGTAAGTCTTTTCCTTCTTAATGAAGAAAGGTCTTTTTCAAAGATTCTATATAAATTTATATATGAAACCGAGATAGTTACCTTTCAGAAAATTCTAATGATAGTGAAAATGCTTATGCTTTATTCTTCTGAAGGTGGGAGAAAAGATAAAACTGATTATTTTATTAAATTAAGAAATTTTTTAGTTTGAGACTCATAGAATTAACCTCTTTCTTTTGTTTAACTCGAGAAAAAAGGGATTGCGATCTATCTATGATAAATATCATTCAATTCGATAGATTCCATCAAAAGAATTTGACCGCTGAGCCGTATGAGGTCGGAAACTCTCAAGTACGGTTCTAAGGGAAGGAATTTACCTTCCTATTCCGACCGTGGAGAACAGGCCGTTCAGCAAGGGGATTCGGAAATTGCAGAGGCTTGGTTCGACCAAGCTGCCGAGTATTGGAAACAAGCTATAGCGCTTACTCCTGGTAATTATATTGAAGCGCAGAATTGGTTGAAGATTACAAGGCGTTTTGAATAAGAACACTATTCTATTTAGTTAGTTTCCATGTATTTTTTATAATTAATTATTTGTTGTCCCTATCGATCAAATAACAAAAAAGGATCGTTTTTCTGGGAAGAAACAATCAAAGAATTTTATTATATCCCTTCTAAGATCGTTCTATTTCGTCTAGTATTTCGTAGGAATAAACGATCTACAGATCGATATACAGATGATATACGGATCAAGTAGAAAATCTTTTCTTTTCCGCTTTTAAAACTAATAAAAAAACCTTCGAATACCTAAATATCAATACTGAGCTGTCTGTTAGTTTAGTAATTACTTCTCACCTATCACCTAATTTTCAATTTTTTAATAGCGTATGGAATAGAGTCATATTAATATGTTATATGCAAGACATAAAGTATAAAGTAGTTCCATTTAGTAACTTAGAATTGAGATATGAATACACTAGATGGCTCAAAAAAATTGTTTTTGAGTCAATTCAACGCTAAGAAAAAGGATTAAAAAGGTCCGTTAAGCGCCCCATGGCTATGTCATAATAGATCCGAACACTTGCCCCGGATCGACTTCCAGATCATAATTGCTCTAGTGAATAACTAAAGAAAATAGATAGGTGGGAGATGTGAAGAGAAAAAAATTAAGTCTAAACATCTTTCATAAGTTCGCTAATTACTTAACTATTTATTTTATTGGCGGGTCTCTTTGTATGTGTTGTCCGGAAAGAGGAGGACTCAATGATTATTCGTTCGCCGGAACCAGAAGTTAAAATTTTGGTAGATAGGGATCCCGTAAAAACTTCTTTCGAGGAATGGGCCAGACCGGGCCATTTCTCAAGAACAATAGCTAAGGGTCCGGATACTACCACTTGGATCTGGAACCTACACGCTGATGCTCACGATTTCGATAGCCATACTAGTGATTTGGAGGAGATCTCTCGAAAGGTATTTAGTGCCCATTTCGGTCAACTCTCCATTATCTTTCTTTGGCTGAGTGGTATGTATTTCCACGGTGCTCGTTTTTCCAATTATGAGGCATGGCTAAGTGATCCTACTCACATTGGACCTAGTGCCCAGGTGGTTTGGCCAATAGTGGGTCAAGAAATATTAAATGGTGATGTAGGTGGGGGTT